AGTTCTAATTGTTCAATTTGACTCTGTAGTAATAAGATCGGCTAAGCCTTATTTGGCCACCCCAGGAACAAGAGTTCAAAGGCATTATGGGGAAATCATTTATGGAGGGGATATATTAGTTACATTTATATATGAAAAATCGAGGTCTAGTGATATAACACAAGGTCTTCCAAAAGTGGAACAAGTCTTAGAAGCTCGTTCGATTGATTCAATATCCATGAATCTAGAAAGTAGGATTGATGGTTGGAACGAACATATAACAAGAATTCTAGGGAATTCTTGGGGATTCTTGATTGGAGCTGAGCTAACTATGGCGCAAAGTCGTATTTCTTTGGTTAATAGGATCCAAAGTGTTTATCGATCCCAGGGGGTGCAGATCCATAATAGGCATATAGAACTTATTGTACGTCAAATAACATCAAAAGTCTTGGTTTCAGAAGATGGAATGTCTAATGTTTTTTTGCCCGGAGAACTAATTGGGTTGTTGCGGGCGGAACGAACGGGGCGCGCTTTGGAAGAAGCGATCTGCTATCGAGCTATCTTATTGGGAATAACGAGAGCATCTCTAAATACTCAAAGTTTTATATCCGAAGCGAGTTTTCAAGAAACTGCTCGAGTTTTAGCAAAAGCAGCTCTCCGGGGCCGGATCGATTGGTTGAAGGGACTAAAAGAAAACGTTGTTCTGGGGGGGATGATACCTGCCGGTACCGGATTCAAGGGATTCGTACACCGTTCAAATCAACAAAAGAACATTTCCTTGAAAACAAAAAAAAAGAATCTATTCGAGGGAGAAATGAGAGATATTTTGTTTTACCATAGAGAATTATTTGATTCTTGTCTTTCAAAGAATTTCCACGATAGACCAAAACAACAATGATTTCTGGGATTTAATACAAGAGATTCATCCTTTTTATCTTCTCTGTATTTGTTATGGTTATTTAATTTAGTAATAAAATAAAGAAATTCAAATAATAACAAATAGAAAGAAATTAGTGGTTTGGGTTGTGTATCAATGGCCAATCCGCCTTAGAAAAGAAGGTTCCGTTGGAACAATTACTTATTTCAGGATACCTCGTCTCTTTATTAAATAAAAAAAGGGAAAGTGTGGGGAGAAATGACAAGAAGATATTGGAACATCAATTTGGAAGAGATGATGGAGGCGGGAGTTCATTTGGGTCACGGGATTCGGAAATGGAATCCTAGAATGGCACCTTATATCTCTGCAAAACGGAAGGGCATTCATATTATAAATCTTACTAGAACTGCTCGTTTTTTATCAGAGGTCTGTGATTTAGTTTTTGATGCAGCAAGCAGAGGAAAACAATTTTTAATTGTTGGGACAAAATGGAAAGTAGCTGATTCAGTAGCACGGGCTGCAATAAGGGCTCGATCCCATTATGTTAATAAAAAGTGGCTTGGAGGTATGTTAACGAATTGGTCCACTACAAAAAGGAAACTTCAAAAATTCAGGGACTTGAGAGTGGAACAAAAGACGGGGAGACTCGCCCGTCTTCCGAAGAGAGATGCAGCCATGTTGAAGAGACAATTATCTCGCTTGCAAAGATATCTGGGTGGGATTAAATATATGACAGAGTTACCTGATATTGTAATCATCGTTGATCAACAAGAAGAATATAAGGCCCTTCGAGAATGTATTACTTTGGGAATTCCAACGATTTGTTTAATCGATACAAATTGTGATCCGGATCTCGCAGATATTTCGATTCCGGCGAACGATGATTCTATAGCTTCAATCCGATTAATTCTTACCAAATTAGTATTTGCAATTTGTGAGGGCCGCTTATATAAGAAATCCTTGATTCAAGATAAAATCAAAAATTGACTTCGTAAACTCGATAATAGAATCGGTTACTATTCCTGAATCTCAAAAAATATATAAAAACGACTGGGGATTTTATGTGATTAATCGGTATCCTAAATATAAAATTCAAGTAGACAAGTCGAGAAATAGATAATAGATGGTTGAATCAAAATAATTTCTTTTAAAGTGATATTTCAGTCAGAGGACAATATGAATGTTCTATCATACTCAATCAACACGCTAAAGGGGTTATACGATATATCCGGTGTGGAAGTAGGCCAACATTTCTATTGGCAAATAGGGGGGTTCCAAATCCATGGCCAGGTACTTATTACTTCTTGGGTTGTAATTGCTATCTTATTAGGTTCAGCTGCTATAGCTGTTCGGAATCCACAAACCATTCCGACTGGCGGTCAGAATTTCTTTGAATATGTCCTTGAATTCATTCGAGACGTGAGCAAAACTCAAATTGGAGAAGAATATCGCCCCTGGGTTCCCTTTATTGGGACTATGTTTCTATTTATTTTTGTTTCTAATTGGTCAGGGGCTCTTTTACCTTGGAAAATCATACAGTTACCTCACGGGGAGTTAGCCGCACCCACGAATGATATAAATACTACTGTTGCTTTAGCTTTACTAACGTCGGTAGCCTATTTCTATGCGGGTCTTACAAAAAAAGGATTAGGTTATTTTGGTAAATACATTCAACCAACTCCAATTCTTTTACCCATTAACATCTTAGAAGATTTCACAAAACCTCTATCACTTAGTTTTCGACTTTTCGGAAATATATTAGCGGATGAACTAGTCGTTCTTGTTCTTGTTTCTTTAGTACCTTTAGTGGTTCCTATACCTGTCATGTTCCTCGGATTATTTACAAGCGGTATTCAGGCTCTTATTTTTGCAACTTTAGCCGCAGCTTATATAGGCGAATCCATGGAGGGCCATCATTGATTAGTCTTAGAAAGAGTCCTTTTTTTAGCTTAGATCAAGGCAATATATGTGTGGCTCAAGATACTCTATTCTATCAGGATAATCTCTTTCTATTTTCTAAATATACAAATAGAGTCTACGATAATAGAAAAACGATCTTCGAGAAGTTTCAACTAAAGGGGAGTTGGTTAGTAGAGAGGGGTCGCGCCAGGTATGATGTGTAATCCAATGGCTATAAGTTAACTCTTGTAGATTAGATGTTTCGAAGAATGATTCGAAAATCCGATTGAATTTAAGATAGAATGGGCAGTTTACGTTATGGAAGAAAGATATGTATATTTGATATTGGATATTGACAAGTTATATATGAACTAATATTTATATTTCATTAGCCCTACTTGTCTAAATTAAGATAGGTATGATATGCCAGTCGAAGCCCTTCCGTTTCGTTTATGACTGTAAATTGAATGAATAAACAGAGAAAATAAAGAAAAAGATCGAAGAATGATTAGAAAAGGAAATGAAAAAACTCAAGTTGGATTGATTCGGAAAGACTCTACAAATAGGAAATAAAAAAGATGAAGTCTTTCTAATGATCTAATGATTCAATAATATTCTTATTTCTATTTCAATTTGGAGTTTTTAGTTATTTTGACTAGATGAATATTAGCAATAGAATAATTAAGTCATAATTCATTGGTTGATTGTATCATTAACCATTTCTTTTTTTTTGTGTGAGGAACTTATCATGAATCCACTGATTTCTGCCGCTTCCGTTATTGCTGCTGGATTGGCTGTAGGACTTGCTTCTATTGGGCCTGGAATTGGTCAAGGTACTGCTGCGGGCCAAGCTGTAGAGGGTATTGCGAGACAGCCCGAGGCAGAGGGAAAAATACGAGGTACTTTATTGCTTAGTTTGGCCTTTATGGAAGCTTTAACAATTTATGGATTGGTTGTAGCATTGGCGCTTTTATTTGCGAATCCTTTTGTTTAATCCGAGAAAAGAAAAAGAAATAGGGGAAATACATATTTCTTTTCGCGTATTGGACTTGCAGGTTGCTTTTTCACATTATATCAAAATATCGTTCCCACACAATTACTTATTCGTTGAGAAACTAACCTGCGGGAAGGACTGATTTGAGGATGAGGAATTAGTGTTACTCACTTCCTTTCTTCCTTCCCCCTTTTAGTCCAAAGGAGAGGTGTTGCAACAAAAGAGGTATTTCGCAATTCACATGAAACCTAGTACCTAATTCTATTCCAATAAGTCTTATTCTTATTGTTTATTGGGAATCTCAATTAAAAAAAGACAATTCATTTCGAAATTGAATCGATTTTTGAATCGATTTTCTATTTAGAAGTAGCAAAGAGGTGAAGCAATACAACGATTTTTTTAGTTTATCTATAAGAGGAGCTCATATGAAAAATGTAACCGATTCTTTCGTTTTCTTGGGTCACTGGCCATCCGCCGGGAGTTTCGGGTTTAATACCGATATTTTAGCAACAAATCTAATAAATCTCAGCGTAGTGATTGGTGTATTGATCTTTTTTGGAAAGGGAGTGTGTGCGGGTTGTTTATTTCAAGAATAGGTTGGATTCAACCAGCTGTACCTCTTTTTTTTCTTTATAACTAAGGACGAAAGGTACATGATTTCGCGAATTACTTCTGAATAAATAAAGAAACCATATGTAAGAACCATAGCATTTCGCGATTTGTTGGTAAATATACTTTGATTCTCTATCAACCAATAATGGGGGACCATTAACATGGTTAAAGCTAAACCGTTTGAAGTCTAGGCACAGCATGGTATTCTTTCTACCACTATATTAATACCGAAATGGTTTTAAAAAAAGAATAGTTCGAATTTTATCGATATAGAACACTCATGTCGATAAAATGATTTGAATCCTTTATTGGAAAAATGTTCATCCTTTTTTTATTAATATTGATAGTAAATAAATGTCAAACGCTGAGTCGATGACCTACATATAAAGTAAGACAAATTTTTGGATTTGAAGTGAAGAAAAAAAAAAAACAACTTTGCTGACAATTACTTATTTTTTAGTTTTTGTTTGGTCAGAAGAGTCCTCTGAATATTCTGGTCTTTTTTTTTTTATTAGTGATACTTTATTTTTGGAATATGAACAGAGAAGAGAGGATAGGTTCATTACATTCAAAAAAGATATGGAAATTCGCCATAAATAATTGAAGTAATTGAACGTGAGAGCCAAATGAATTGAAAGA